CGGCTTTGCGCTATAGTTAGCTCAGCACCAATCAAGAATCCCCAAGGAATTCCAAGAATTCTTGGTATACATTTGTTCCAACCCTCAACCCTCTTTTCTAGATTCATGGATATTGAATCAATCGAACGCACTTCTAACACCTGTTCTACTTTTGGAAGACCCTGTGTTATATCACCAGATCTCGATTTTTCATATATAAATGTAACTAATGTATCTCCTTCGTAAAGGGTTTCCCCATAATGGCCATGAACAGTTGCTCCGGGGGTGGCCAAATAAGGCTTAGCTGATCGTATCACTATCGAGTCAACTTGAACAAGTATAACTTGACCCGATTTGAGGGGCGGTCCATTTTTGGCTATACATACATTTTCACAAATAAACTGTCCAAGACTAATTATTTTAGATGTCTCTGCACAATAATTGTGATGGAGAAAAGACCAATTCAAATTGAATGGATTTAAAATAATGTTACGGCATGGATCGGGATTAAAAATTTTTCCATTTTCATCCATTAAATAATATTTAAATTTAATCACTTGAAAAGTCTGTTTTAAATTGTCAAGTTGCAAATATTTAGTTACTAAGATCTGATTATGAGTTATTAAATGGTAAGATGAATAAAAATTCTCAATTGGAAGGCATGTTCCTAAAGGGCCCAATGAATTCCTAATTGGAATTAGGGGATCCTTTTTAATTGATTCTTTTATCACACTGTGATATTTTACATCCTTGAATGGCCCCATTCGAGAACAATTGGCTGCTGACAAAATTATCAACGACTGACATTCCTTATTTCTATTCAACAACGTATGAATAGTTCCTTGAGGTTGGTTAAGAGATTGTTGAATTTTTGCCTTGGAATAGGAATAAATGGCAGAAAAGGGGTTGATATTGGTACAATCTGATCCATTATCAGAGAGCAATCCTGACCCCGACGGATCATTCCTTTTTCCGATATACGAAATAGGGGATTTCACTAAGTTGATTCTTAGGAAATGTCGAATCAAACCATTTGTCCTTATTTCAACAAAAGAAGCACGGGCTTCTTCGCAAGAAGAACTTTTTTTGTCTTGGTTCCAATTCAATACTAAACAAGTCCGAACTAATTGAATACTTGTGTCAGAAATTCCTCGAATCGGTTTGCCATTTCCATAAAGGATATAATTGACAATTCGAAGTTGCACATTATCCCTTTCCTGCAATGGATCCGTTGGAAAAAGAGTTGCTAAATTTATACCGTCCGTTATTTCATATGTGACGACAGGTCGAACTAAAACAAAAAATCTTTTCTTACTAGGTGTAATTCGTTGGACATAGATCCAATTTTTAACTTTTTTGTATTCCTTGGAATTTCTTTTTCCTGTTCCTGGTGGTATCAAAACGCCGGTATGTCTGGATATCTTATCTGTCTCTCCAGGAAAATGGATATCTCCAGAAAAGATTTTCAGTTCAATTCGTTTTTTTTTTCTCTCCACCCGGACCAACCCACCGACTCGGCTTCTTAGATTTAAGGTGATTTGTGTATCGACCCCAACGATACTATTGTTCCGTACCATTATGGAAGAAGATCCGGGCAAGATATGCACCTCTTCAGGAATGAAAAAAAATCGATCTACTTTCATTTGGTATTTTGGCCTAAATTCCTTGACTCCTCGATACTCAATCAAATCCTCTTTTTTGATGACTGAATGCGTTTCTATAGTCCCATATTTAATAATGCCCGAACTCTTTCTTCTGTATCGAGGATCATCGAAATAAGCAAGAATACTATTTCGACGGAAAATACCATTTACGGGGATTTCAATCAAGATACCTGAACAGGGCATTAGTTCATTCTCGAGTTCTTGAATCGAGTGTAGTGGAATGATGAATTTATTTCTTCGCCTTTTTGACAATAAATCAGAATTCTCGTGGAGAATAGGCGAATATACGAGATTATACGGACCAGTACATATGATTCGATTAAGGTCTGAATAATCAGGAATCCTATCTTCTTTTTGACCATAAAAATCCGAACTAACCAATTTCTGCCTCGCCTGATCATTGGTTACTGAGAGGTTAGAAGTATATCTTCGCTTGCCAGAAAGAGAATGCGCATTCATTTGATCCTGATCCTTGTGGATCGAAAGGTAGACTAGACTGGACCTGCACGGCCCTCCTAATAATATCCATAAATGACTTGTTTTTGGTAATAGATGAACATTACCATATGTAAATTCGGGTGCATGATAGACATCGGTACTCCAGTGCATTTCTCCGTCTGAATCAGAATAAATATGTTTTCGAACCGTCTCTTTAAAATTCAAAGTGGATATTCCTGCGCGAATCTCAGCAATTACTTGTTCTGATTCTACATATTGATCGTTTTGAACTAAAAGCAAACTTTTGGGTGGAATATTCACATTATGTAGAATATCTTCACTCTCAATAGTTACATACAAGTCTATAGAACATAGAAAGGCGGGATGCCCATGACGTGTACGTGTCGGATGAACCAAGT